AAATCCATTTTGCATCATAGCGAAGGGATTCCTTCGTTCGGACCGAAGAAGCAATGTCACTCGATCATTATCAAACTGACTGCCCTCTTTTTCTGTCCGAGAGGATAGAGTGCCTTCTCCTTCGAATACTTCTAATAGGCCACGAACTAGAGCAGAATCAGTCTCAACCAAATAAGAAGTGATCCCATTTTTTTCATCGGGTCCGGGTAGAGACCAAAGATCATGAGCGACCGATCCGGCAGAACAACTCAAAAGATAAAGAAGTCTCGTTAATCTCTTCATGCTCGTGGCAAGCTCGAAGTACCAGTTGTACAAATCAGAACTAGGGAATCTCTTCTTCAGATAGATAGATATAGGATCTATGGAGCCATTCCTTAGAAGTACATTTTGTGCAACAGCCCTTCCTATCTGATAGAAAAGGATCCCATGATCCTGAACCGGTCTTACCTTGGCTCGAAAATTCCAAGTTTGTCTATGAAGAGCAGAGAGAATTGTATGAGTGTCTATAGTGGATTTCTTCTGTGCAATACTAATGGATAGGGCCTCATTGGTAAGTGCTACAAGATCTCGTACACTGGAACCCATGGTTAGGGACCCGAATCCATTAGGATGGGACAGTTTCTTTTCCAAGTGAAATCCCCTAGTATAGGAAAGAGTGAAAAAGTGCTTTCGTTGTTGTGGAATAAGAAGCCTTCGTAGCTTAAGGCATGTATTTAATTTATTCGGAGCTATTAGAGCGGGATCCACTTTTTGGGGAATATGAGTCGAAGCAATAACAAGGATATTGCTAGTGGAGCATCTTTCACAATCCCTGGAGAGAGAGTTCACTAATAGACCGAGGGATAAGTCATTCGACCCACGCACAGACAGATCATGAATGTTTGGAATCCATAGTATGCAAGGGGACATTGCTTTTGCGAATTCGAATGGAACGCGGATACGAAAACGAAATCCAAATTCCGCTAGTAGGAGGCTCTCCCTATCCGTAGTTAGCTCATTTAGCAGCTCTATATCATCGATATCAAGGTCATCATCGCTATCGCTAGCGGCACTCTCATCACTATCAATAGCGGCACTATCATCACTATCACTCTCATCATTATCAAGATCAAAATCAAGATCGTCAGCGTCACTATCATAAGGATCGATCTTAGGAACAATGTCATCCAGGAACTTGTTCGGAACTACCGTAATGAAAGGAACATAGGAGTTTGTCGCGAGGGATTTGACCAAATAGGATCGTCCAGTTCCTATCGAACCTATCACTAAAATACCCCTAGAGGGGGATAGGGCTAAGCGGAGCGAAAAGGGTTTTCCATCAGATCGGAACGAGGTTTGTGAATAAGTGATTGTCTGAAAATGAGCAAGGAATATCCGTCTTTCGGCTAAACAGGATCTATTGAACTCATAATTCATTAGATCCTTTTGATGAATGTCAACTACGTATCGTAAGTAAATTGATCCCGGTTGTTCAACCATTTGATAACTAGAGTCATTCTTTGATAAACCATCACTATGAGTCAGACTCAATAGCATTTGATCCATCCTTTTTTCTGTCGTTAAGGTGGAGAACTGAACCAAGAATTCTCTGTCTTCATCCTTAATCAAATCACTGTTCGCGACCCAGGATTCTATTTGATCATCAATCCACTCAACGTTCACTAGCAATGAATGGAGCTCTTTACTTGTACGACTGAGATGTCTCGTATTTCTCGAAAAAGTGATTCGATTGATGGGATTTGGTATGATCCTTAGGAAATCCATGATACCGATGAGATTGCTATTCCAAAATTTCTTCTTATTAAAAGCGGAACCCCATATTGCTTCGAGAAAATAGACGAATTGTTCCAGAGCAACTAGAAAGAGATTCTTTAACCAGAAAGAATTTCGCTCAGATGGAGGATACCTATCCAGAAGTTTTCGCAACTCAATCATGTATGATGGAATCATCAAAGATTTGATCTTTTTGAAATCTGTCTGTAACTCACTAGAGGCTCGGGAAACAAAGAGAAGATGGGTATTAACGAGATATCCAGCAGCAAGAAGAAGGAAAAGGATGAGGAACTCCCGAGCATTTGATGATCTCAGCCATAGGGGTGACTCATTCTCAGTATTTCGATGAATGATTTCTGCGGACCGAAGAAGCATCTGGCCCCAACGACTCGAAATCGCACCGAAATTCCATTTTGAAACAAGAGTCAACCACAATTTTGTCTGAAGAATCCACCATGATGTCTCCAGAATACCCTGAAAAAGAGAGATGTGACTGCGCAATAGGTTTGAAAAAGGATCGAAAAGGGTGAATTTGAAATACTTGAACCCTGTCAAAGTAAAGAACCACGGTATATAGGGTTGGAACAGAGTCCATTGTGCGAGAGCACGCTCTCGTTGAAGGGTGATATCCTCCATCTCCCTAACGCAAAGACTCCGTTTTTTCCTCTTTTTGGATTTCTCAGCCCAAATCAAACCCATGTTTGAATTGAAATTGAGATACTGCTTCCCTTCGGAATCAGATCGATTCATATCTGAAAGAGGTGGACAATCCGTTCTTTCAAAATGGACTATTTGTCCCTCTGTTAGAGGTGTTCCAGAAATGTCTGCGATCGAATAAATAGCTCTACCAAGGAATGGATCGGATCGCATGAAAGATTTGTACAAGTTATCCGTTTCGTCACCACTTTGTGGCAAATCCTTAGGTATGAATATCTTCGATACCTGTGACTCGATTGGTGAAATCGTATCTCGCTCCAAAAAAACATGTTTTTTTTTACCGACGCACAAAGAAAATCTTTGGTTGCGAATGAACAAGATATTGAGGAATTGTCCATACGTAAGATCAGAATTCTTGAGAAGGGCCTTTTCTACAGAAAAAGGGAATTTTTTGTTCCAATCGAACCAGAAGGGATGTGGATTATTCAAGAATCGAAGTCGATTTGCTTTCGAAAAAGAAGATATCAATGAACTTCGATGAAATGGTTTCACGGGATTCAGCCAATTGTCTCGATCGTGGGATATCATTGAGAAATAGGAATCCGTGTTATCCAAATTGTTCCTGCAATTCTTTCGAGTCGGGAATGAGTCAATCATCCATTTTGTCTTATTGAACAAAAAGGGTGATAGTGTGCCTCCATTGATCGAGAATTTCGATTGTTTGGAAGGATCATGATCATCCAATAAGAAGGGTTTCCATTGATTTTTAGTAAAAGGAACGATTGGAACACCTATTGATTCTGGATTGCAGAGTGGATCATTCGGCCCTTTCAATTCATAGATATAGATGGGGATCTCAGACCCAGGAATGGGGGGACTTCCGCTACTCAAAAAGAAAAAAGGAAGTGACTTCGACCAAAAGGACAAAAAGAGAAGTGACTTCGACCAAAAGAAGAGAAGTGACTTCGACCAAAAGGGAAGTGAATTCGACAAAAATAAAGATGCCTTCCCCAAAAAGAAACTAGGGGGCTTCTTCAAAAAGGGATGGGACTTCGACAGGTTGACCAGAAACTCGGCCCAATCCATGCAACAATCAATCCAATATTGACTCGGATTCATACGGAATCGATTCAGATGACTCCCGAAGCGATTCAGATGACTCCCGAAGCGATTCAGATGACTCCCGAAGCGATTCAGATGACTCCCGAAGCGATTCAGATGACTCCCGAAGCGATTCAGATGACTACGGAAGCGATTCAGATGACTCCCGAAGCGATTCAGATGACTCCCGAAGCGATTCAGAGAAATACGGAATCCATTCAGATGACTACGGAAGCGATTCAGATGATTACGGAATCGATTCAGATGACTACGGAAGCGATTCAGAGAAATACGGAATCGATCTCGATTCAGAGAAATACGGAATCGATTCAGAGAAATACGGAATCGATTCAGATGAATACGGAATCGATAGCGATGACTACGGAATCGATTCAGATGAATACGGAATCGATAGCGAGATCGATGAATACGTAAGCGATCGCGATGATGATGATATCGATCGAACACTACTTGAAATTGAAAACGCCTCTTCGCCTCAGAAAAAGGAAAAAATACCCTCTCATAATCAGACACCAGATCCGGCTCGGTGATTGAGAGAATGAGTCGATCTGCCATTTTTGAAAATCTCTCTTCGGATTCAAAATCGTGGTCTAACGTGTACCCCACCCTGTTCCGGTCATGGAATAGATGAAAGAAATCCAAAAATGGATTTTGGGTCAAGAATGAAATCTTATTGGAACTGTCCAGATCCGGTTCATCCTTCGGAACCATAGCACATCCCGGATCTGATGAAATAGGATGAATTGTGGTGGTCTTTTGTAAATACGGAATGATCTTGAATAGATCCACTATTTCTTTCTTTTCCGATCGCCTGGAAGGGACAAAAGACACATTGTGTTGTTTCTTCAACAATTTAGGATCGGACCTCTCAGTAGGATTCGAATCTAGAGGAAGGTCGGACCATCGGTCCGAGAAAAAAGAACGAATTGATCTTGTAGGATTCCCAAGAAATTCTTCGATTTCTTCCGGAAGCAGATGACGAACCCTCCGCTTCTCACGTTCCGCGAATCGCTGGGACATTGAGGAATCTCCAGAAAGGCTTTTCGGGAATCGGTCGGATTCTATCTCGGTTCCTTCCGTTTGAAGAAAGGAAGGATCCCAATCCAAAAGAATCGATCTTTCTTTGAGTTGTTGAATCTCTCTTTGATTGATCAATGTGTGAGATTCCGAATCCTCATTCCTAATGGAATCGAAAGCCTCTCTGGATTGATCCGAAGATCCTTTCAATTGGCTAGAATCCCCTACTTGAAAGAAACTAGATCTTGGGGAATCAGAGTGAATATTTGACGATACATTCCAGACCTTGCTAAAAAAACCCTCCTTGTTTCCCAACCACCCATTGTCTAACCAAATCCAATTCTCTCTCGATACCTTCCTCAAAAAATCCGATCCCTGTTGTTTGAAGAAAACCTCCCCTTCCGTTGGTCTTTTTGCACGAAAAGCAGGCATGAGATAACAAATCCAGTGTTTCACTAAGATTTCGAATAGCTGTCCCGAATTCAAGTTGATTCTGTTTCGCTTCTTCCTCGGAGAAAGGCCATCAAACCAGTCCCAATCGTGGTCCCTGCCGATCGAATCATCCGTCGTATAGGATACAAAAAGAAACTCCAGATATTGGAGATCTTTCTCTTTGAATGAGATCTCAATTCCAGCTACGGTTTCTTTCGATATCTTCCAACTCGAATCCCTATTTGTTCCGATCCAGTTCCTCCACCACCGCGAACCCCAGTTCGAGTCAGACATGATACACTTTTGAGTTATTGGGAGAACCCAAGAAATCCCTTTCGGATCCATGGAACAACTCTCAGAGATCTTTTTCCCTTTTGGAAGATCCAGAAGCGAAACAACCAACCTATGGGACGACCGAAACAATGTATCATTTCTGGGTCCAATGGAATTCATAGGGAGAGGAAGAAGCCCCCTCAAATAGAGATTTTTTCTTTCGACCATAGTTTGATGGTGCATACGAGATAGAACGACCGCTACTATAATCAGGACTACACCCTTAACCAGCACTGCAACTTTGCTCGTGAAAGATCGGTTGCTTGGTGAACCCGAAAACAGGAGACTCCAAATTCGGGGGTCAAAAAGTTTCAGAAAACGTTCTTGGTGGAAAAAAAGGTAAGTGAAAGATCCCACTACTAAATCGAATTGGGTCCATGAATCTAACAAATAGACAAAATTCTGATTTTCTCTCAATATCTCTCTCAATTCGACGATCCACAATTGGACTTCATAGACTCTCCGCGGTTTTGTTGTCATAGTTAATAATTATGAGTTCTGTAGGGTTAGAACGGATTGATTCACGATGTATGATGATCCAAGCATCCATGGCTGAATGGTTAAAGCGCCCAACTCATAATTGGCGAATTCGTAGGTTCAATTCCTACTGGATGCACACCAATGGGAGAAGTTCAGTCTCTTGGAACTGGCTCTGTCTCATCATCATCAGAGAAATGAATCAATCGTCTTTTTATTCTTCTATATGTATATACTCGATTTATTCTTCTATATGTATATACTCGATTCGACCGATTCGAATTCGAATCGTACTAGAGAACGAATTGGTGTGGTATATTCATACTATAACATAGGAACCGTAAGAACTCGAATTCTTATCAATACTGGAACTCATAGGAAAGAAAGTGGATTTATGGCTAGAAACACATATAAACGAGTTACAGAAAAAAGTGTTAGGCTATTGGTGAGGAAGAATCAATATACTTCTAATGTCGAAGCAGGATTCACTACCACAGAAATCAAGCATTGGTTCGAACTCTTCTTTGGGGTTAAGGCCATAGCGATCAATAGTCATCGGCTCCCGGGAAAGGCTCGAAGACGGGGCCTTAGTCGGCATTACAAACGTATGATCATTACGCTTCAACCGGGTTATTCTATTCCACTCTTTTGTGAGAAAGAAAAGAGCTTCAATCAAAATACTGAATAACACGGCGAGACATTTATACAAAACTTCTACCCCGAGCACACGCAATGGGGCCACAGACAGGCGAGGGAAATCCAATCCACGAAAGAATTTGATCTCTGGACAGCATCATTCTGGGAAAGGGAGGAATGCCAGAGGAATCATTACCGCAAGGCATAGAGGGGGAGGTCATAAGCGTCTCTACCGTAAAATTGATTTTCGACGGAATCAAAAAGAAATATCTGCGAGAATCGTAACCATAGAATACGACCCGAATCGAAATGCACACATTTGTCTCATACACTGTGGGGATGGTGAGAAGAAATATATTTTACATCCCAGAGGGGCGAAAATTGGAGATACCATTCTTTCGGGTACAGAAGTTCCTATCTCAATGGGAAATGCCCTACCTTTGAGTGCGGTTTGAACCATGGATTTACGTAATTGGAAGTAACCAATCGGGTTTACAACGAAACCTAGAAATCGATCACGGATCCTAGTTGAATGCCTCTACGGAATAGACCTCAACAGAAAACTGAAGAGTAACGGCAGCAAGTGATTGAGTTTAGTAGTTTCTTATATAAAATTATTGACTCTAGAGATACGGTAATATGGAGAAGACAAAATTGTTTGAAGCACCGATAGAACCAGAAACGCCCTTCTTTGCTTTGTTTCAAAGAGAAGAAGAGAGATTATGCACATTTCATTTGATGGTCAGAGGCGAATTGAAAGCTAAGCAATGGGAATTCTACCCCCCCCGGGGAAAAAGAGAGATGTCTCCTACGTTACGCCTACTATTTGGAAGTATCGACGTAATTTCATAGAGTCATTCGGTCTGAATGCTACCTGAAGAACATAAGCCAGATGACGGAACGAAGAGACCGAGAATGTAGAATATCATCACAGAAGTGATTCGGCCTATTTGGATGCCTATCTATCCACTCATGTGATACTTCATCATCATACGATTCATATAGGATCCATCCGTCTAGATATCCTCCTCTACATTCAGAAAGCCGTATGCTTTGGAAAGAAGCTTGTACAGTTTGGGAAGAGGTTTTGATTGATCAAAAAGACGAGAATCTACTTCAACCCATATGCCCTTAGGCACGGCCATACATAACATCGAAATCACACTTGGAAAAGGTGGACAGTTAGCTAGAGCAGCAGGGGCTGTAGCAAAACTGATTGCAAAAGAAGGTAAATCGGCCACATTAAGATTACCATCCGGGGAGGTCCGTTTGATATCCAAAAACTGCTCAGCAACAATCGGACAAGTGGGTAATGTTGGGATGAGACAGAAAAGTTTGATGCGTAGAGCCGGATCTAAGCGTTGGCTAGGTAAGCGTCCTGTAGTCAGAGGAGTGGTTATGAACCCTGTAGACCATCCCCATGGGGGTGGCGAAGGAAGGGCCCCCATTGGTAAAAAACACCCCACAACCCCTTGGGGGTATCCTGCACTTGGAAGAAGAAGTCGAAAACGGAATAAATATAGCGATACTTTCATTCTTCGTCGACGTACTAAATAGGAAAATCTTGAACTAAATAGGAAAATCTTGAACATCGAATATGTTTCTTCGTTTTTATAAAAGAAAAAAAATAGGAGTAAGTAACTGTGCCACGTTCAAAAAAAAAAAATCCTTTTGTTGCGAATCATTTATTAGAAAAAATTGAGAAACGCAACATCAAGGGGGAAAAAGAAATAATTATAACTTGGTCCCGGGCATCTACCATTATACCCACAATGATCGGACATACAATTGCCATTCATAATGGAAAAGAGCATTTGCCTGTTTATATAACAGAGCGTATGGTAGGTCAAAAATTGGGAGAATTTTCACCTACTCTTAATTTCCAGGAACATACGAGAAACGATAATAAAAATCAATCTCGTCGTTAATCTGAATGAATAAAGTAAATATTAGGTGCTCATCGTACATTTGTAGGAGGGAAACCGGATGAGAAAGAACAACAAAGTTGGAGAATACGCTTACAGTCAACATACCCGTCTGTCTGTTAACAAAGCGCGAAGAGTCATTGATCAGATTCGTGGACGTTCCTATGACGAAGCACTTCAGATATTAGGACTTATGCCTTATCGAGCATGTGAACCAATTTTAAAATTGGTTTCTTCTGCGGCAGACAACGCGAGTCACAATATGAAGATAAAGAAAAAAAAGTTAGTCATTAGTAAAGCCGAAGTCAACAGGGGTACTATCAGGAAAAAGTTAAAACCTCGAGCGCGAGGGCATAGTTATCCGATAAAAAGAACCACCTGTCGCATAACTATTGTATTGATAGATATATTCGACATTCGTGTATGGAAAAAAAGAGTCAAATCTAACGCAGCCGGGCAAAACTTGCTAACGATACTTAGCGTAGTTTTTTTAATTTTGGAAACTATAGAAATTTTAAAAAATTCTGATTTTGATGATATATATTATCAAAATATAGAGAAAAATTGCATAAATATGGAGAAAGATTCCATAAATTGAAAAAAAAAAGATGGATAGATATACTAAATATACAGATAGAAGAGAGGGGTATTTCTATATGATAGATCGGGACAGATTGAAATTGAGCTGGGCTAATAGGGAGAGTGAGGGTGTATGGGACAAAAAATAAATCCACTTGGTTTGCGACTTGGTACAACCCAAAGACATCATTCCCTTTGGTTTGCAGAACCAAAAAATTACTCCAAAGGTCTTCAGGAAGATCAAAAAATACGTGATTGTATCAAGAATTTTGTACGTGATTGTATAAAGAAAAATGTAGAAAAAACCATTCCTTCCGATGAAACAATCATTTCACGTCTAGAGATTCAAAAAAGTATCGATATGATAAAGGTCGTAATCTATACAAGCTTCCCAGACTTGCCAAAATTTTTAAGAAAGGGGAAACCACAAAGAATCAAAGAATTACAAACCAATGTAGCAAAAGGGTTTCATTCTATGAACTATAAACTCAACATTGCTATCACAATAATTACAAACCCCTATGGACAGCCTACTATTCTTGCAGAATACATAGCCAAACAATTAAAAGAAAGAGTTGCATTTCGAAAGGCAATGAAAACCGCGATTGAATTACTCATTGACGAAGGGAATACAAAAGGAATTCAAATACAAATTGCAGGCCGTATCGACGGAAAAGAAATTGCACGTGTCGAATGGATCAGAGAAGGTAGGGTTCCGCTACAAACCATTCGAGCTAAAATAAATTATTGTTCATATACAGTTCGAATGGTTTATGGGGTATTAGGCATCAAAATTTGGATATTTACGGGCGAGGAATAAAAATCCTTTGTTTTGATTTCCGTTCTATCCAACGATAGAACACAAAATGACAAACTCCTTCATTCCTTTTTGTTCAATCAAAAATGAACAATTCTTTTTATTTTATTCAATTCTATTCTATAGGATTGAATCAAAATTGGATTGACCCTTTGGTATAATTGCTATGCTTAGTGTGTGACTCGTTGGTTATTTCCTTTAGGTTTAAGTTAGGGTTCAAAAAAAAGGGGAGACGGCCCATATCACAATAAGACTATACGCTAATACCGATAGAACTCATAACTATAGAACTAATAACCAGCTCATTACTTCGTATTATCTGGATCCAAGGCACCAGTGACTCTATGATCGATTGATCCGAGAGTTGTAGCAACTGAACTCTTTTTACATAAAAGAAAAATCAATCTGATTCTGGATTGTGAAAAAAAAGAAAAGGATCAGGTAAATGGAAGGGTGATAGAAAGAGAGAACTAGAATATCCATGATATATGATTCCAATATGTATGGTCTATAAATCATCTCAGAAAAGGCAGTGTAATAAAGCATCAATACGTAAGAAGAACCTAAAACAAAGAGCATCAAGTCAATTGAAAGGCTGAGGAAATTGACTCAGGAAGAACAACAAATTCAATTATGAGCTCCATTGCAGAAAATTCGGCCTAGCCATTCAGCAAGAAGTGATGGGAACGACGGAATCTATGAATGCAGAAGATTCTATTGAAAACGAATTCTACTAATTCATTGGGTGGGATGGCGAAACGCACCAGAAACCAATTCAATTATTCTGAGAGGTCATGGACTGACCCTTCGGATGAACCAGATCTTGAAAGAGTCAATATTCGCCCGCGAAAGCCTTACGACGTTTTAGGATATTCACTAAAAGTCCAAATCAAGATTGGTATCTCTTATAGCAAAAAGAAATTCTAAATCAAATTAGATTCTAGATGTATAGAAATATCTCTACGCCTATTCGTGTATACAATCTTAGATCTAAAAAAATAAAAAATGAATCCTACGATTCATTATTTATTGAATACTTATCTCTAATATTATTGAATCGTTTCATTCGCGAGGAGCTGGATGAGAAGAAACTCTCATGTCCAGTTCTGCAGTAGAGATGGAATTGTGAAACAACCATCAACTATAACCCCAAAAAAACCAGATTCCGTAAACAACATAGAGGAAGAATGCGGGGCGTTTCTTCTCGAGGCAATCGGATTTGTTTCGGTAGATATGCTCTTCAGGCACTTGAGCCGGCTTGGATCACATCTAGACAAATAGAAGCAGGACGACGAGCAATGACACGGTATGCACGTCGTGGTGGAAAAGTATGGGTACGCATATTTCCAGACAAACCTGTTACAATAAGACCAACGGAAACGCGTATGGGTTCGGGGAAAGGATCTCCTGAATATTGGGTATCGGTCGTGAAACCGGATCGAATACTTTATGAAATGGTTGGGGTATCAGAAAAAGTAGCTAGAGAAGCGATTTCAATAGCTGCGTCCAAAATGCCTATACGAACTCAATTCCTTATTGTCGAATAAGGGATATACAAACAAAGAAAAGGGGTCTTTCAAAGAAAAGGGGTCGTTCTGATGAAAAACCAACCTGTGGTTGGTTTTTTTTTTGGCCAAACAATATTTCTTTTTTCCTTTGCCCTTATCTTTGGATTAAAAGAAAAGATCAAAAAAAGTTATGATTCAATCTCAGACCCATTTAAATGTAGCAGACAACAGCGGAGCTCGAAAATTGATGTGTATTCGAATCATAGGAGCTAGTAATCGCCAATATGCTTATATTGGTGACATTATTGTTGCTGTAATCAAAGAAGCAGTGCCTCATATGCCTCTCGAAAGATCAGAAGTGATCAGAGCTGTCGTTGTACGTACATGTAAAGAACTCAAACGTGACAATGGCATGATAATACAATATGATGACAATGCCGCAGTTGTCATTGATCAAAAAGGCAATCCAAAAGGAACTCGAGTCTTTGGTGCGATCGCTTGGGAATTGCGAGAGTTGAATTTTACTAAAATAGTCTCATTAGCTCCTGAGGTTTTATAAAAACTCATAGACGAGACCACACTATTTTTAGTGTATCTGACTATTTTTAGTGTATCTGAAATGGATTCACTGAAAAATAGATTGAATGAATTAGTAGATTGTGTCTCACGTATATCCCTTTATAGTACTAATTGATAAAGCAACAAAAAGAGCATGTTGATAATAAAAAAAACTCGAAGGCACCAATGATTATAGCTCATCATGGGTAGGGACACTATTGCCGACATACTCACTTCTATACGAAACGCGGAGATGCATAAGAAAGAACTGGTTCGAATAGCATCTACTAATATCACCGAAAACATTGTGAAAATACTTCTGCGCGAAGGCTTTATCGAAAACGTGAGGAAACACCGAGAAAGGAACACAAATTTCTTAGTTTCAACCCTACGACATAGAAGAAGGCAGAGAAAATCGCCATTTAAAACTAGTTTAAAGAGAACTATTTTAAAGAAAACTATTTTAAAGAGAACTATTTTAAAACGTATCAGCCGACCCGGTGTACGAATCTATTCTAACTATCAACGAATCCCTAAGATTTTAGGAGGAATGGGGCTTGTAATTCTTTCTACTTCTCGAGGCATAATGACAGATCGAGAGGCTCGACTAGAAAGAATCGGAGGAGAAATTTTGTGTTATATATGGTGATCTTTCTGGTATCCGAATTGGGTCGGTACCTTCCTATTCTTATTTGTTTTGTGACAAAAAAAAGCATACGAATATCACTTTTCTTCCATGAATAGATACTTTAAAGGGATTCCTTCGAATGACAGAACCAAAATGGATTTATGAAGGTTTAATTACGGAATCACTGCCCAATGGCATGTTCCGGGTTCGTTTAGATAATGAGGATCTGATTCTAGGGTATATTTCAGGAAAGATCCGATGTAGTTTTATACGGATACTACCAGGAGATAGAGTCAAAATCGAAGTAAGTCGTTATGATTCAACCAAGGGACGTATCATTTATCGACTCAATAACAAAGATTCGAATGACTAGGTAACCTTTTGAACACTCCCATGACTTTCGCGGGGACTCGCATTTTCAAATTAAAATTGAAAGAGACTTATTTTCTTCCAAGGAGTCGATTAAAAATGAAGGAATTACAAATATGAAAATAAGGGCCTCCGTTCGTAAAATTTGTCAAAGATGTCGATTGATCCGTAGGCGGGGACGAATTATAGTAATTTGTTCCAACCCGAGACATAAACAGAGACAAGGATAATCCTTCGAATCGAAACTCAAAATCAACAAACAATAGAGGCTCTCTCAATGCCCAAATGCTCTGTTTTAACATGAAATGGATATATCCATATATCTCTGACTCCCATTTATGAGATGACAAAATATGGCAAAACCTATTATAATAAGACCAAGAGTTGGTTCGCGTAGGAAAGGGCATCTTAGTTGGCGTAGAAGTGGGCGTCTTCGTTCCCGTAAAAATGTTCGTCGAATACCAAAAGGGATTATTCATGTTCAAGCCGGTTTGAATAATACCATAGTAACGGTTACAGATGTACGGGGTCAGGTGGTTTCTTGGGCCTCCGCCGGTACTTGCGGATTCAAAACAGCAAGAAAAGCAACACCATTTGCTGCCCAAACTGCAGCGGGAAATGCCCTTCGTCCAGTAGTCAATCAGGGTATGCAACAAGCAGAAGTCAGGATAAAGGGTCCTGGTCTCGGAAGAGATGCAGCATTACGAGCCATTTTTAGAAGTGGTATACGCGTCCATTTGGTACGGGACGTAACTCCTCTGCCACATAATGGCTGTAGACCTCCGAAAAAAAGACGTGTGTAGAAATCAGAATGGAACCAATTTCAAGTGCAAGAGAAATAAATGATTCAACGATCAAATAATAGTAATAGTACTATGCTTCGAGAAGAAGTAGCAATATCTACTCGGCCACTCCAGTGGAAGTGTGTTGAATCAAGAGCAGACAGCAAGCGTCTTAATTATGCCCGTTTTATCATGTGTCCGCTTCTGAGAGGTCAAGCCGATACGATAGGCATCGGGATCCGAAGATCTTTGCTTGGAGAAATCGAAGGAACCTGTATCACACGCGCAAAATCTGAGAAGATACCACATGAATATTCTAACATAGCAGGGATTAAAGAATCCGTACAGGAAATTTTAATGAATTTGAAAGAAATTGTATTGAGAAGTAATCTGTATGGAACTCGCAACGCATCTATTTGTGTCAAGGGTCCGGGATACGTAACTGCTCAAGACATCATCTCACCGCCTTCTGTAGAAATGGTTGATACTACACAGCATATAGCTAGCCTAACGGAACCCATTGATTTTTGTATTGAATTACAAATCGAGAGGCATCGCGGATATCGTATGAGAACACCAACTAACGCGAAAGATGGGAGTTTTCCTATAGAGGCTGTATTCATGCCTGTTCGAAATGTGAATCATAGTATTCATTCTTATGGGGATAGAAATAAAAAACACGAAATACTTTTTCTCGAAATCTGGACGAATGGAAGTTTAACTCCAAAAGAGGCACTTTACGAAGCCTCCCGGAATTTGATTGATTTATTTATTCCCTTTCTACATGCGGAAGAAGAGGATACCCACTTAGAAGACAATCCAAACAGAGTGGCTGTACCCTTTTTGACTTATCATGATAGATTGCCTAAACTAGAGAAAAACACAAAAGAAAGAGCATTGAAATGCATTTTTATTGACCAATTAGAATTGTCCTCCAGGGTCTATAATTGCCTCAAAAGGGCCAATCTATATACATTATGGGACCTTCTAAATAAGAGTCAAGAAGATCTTCTAAAAATAGAACATTTTCGCATCGAAGATGTAAAAGAGATATTGGACATTCTACAAAAGCATTTCTCAATAGAGTTACCGAAGAATCCGGTTTCACTTTTTAATCCAGTGGAATGATTTCATCTTTTTTTTAGTTTTTTAGAAAGAAAAGATGAAATCCGTTTTGAATCCTCAGCACAATCCGTATATTATATTCAGACTAGAATAGATCCAGAATTTACATAAATGTATCTAGGGAATAGTCGATTCAGAGTGAATCCTCCCTAGATACAGAGTCGTGGTTTTTTATTTCACGGTTGAGTCAATTTGAAAAAGACCTAAAGTGAGAGATTTATCAATAGGTAATGTTGCCCCAATACCCAACCAAAGAGCGACT